TCCAGCTACGGTTTTATTAGATACCTTACAACTAGAATCCCTCTTTTTTCCGATCCGGTTCCTCCACCACCGCGAACCCCGGTTAGATTCAGGCATGATACACTTTTTATTTATTGGGAGAACCCAAGTACTCTCTTGCGGATCCACGAAACAACTCTCAGAACTATTTTTCCCTTTTGGAAGATACAGGGGCGAAACAATCAACCTATTGATATTGCAAGACCAAAAAGATTCTTCCAATGTCTCATTTCTGGGTCCAATGGAATTCATAGGTATAGGAAGAAGCCCCATCAAATAGAGATTTTTTCTTTCGACAATCTTTCGATTGTTAATACGAGATATAAGGACCGCTACTACAAGCAGTACTATACCTTTGATCGTGAAATATCGATTGCTTCTTGAACCCTGTGAATCACGTGAAAGTAAGATACTCCAAATTCGGGGGTCAAAGAGTTTCATAAAACGTTCTTGGTGGAAAAGAATGTGAGTGAAAGATCCCACTGAATTGAATTTGTTCCATGAATCTAAGAAATAGTGAGAATTCTTGATCTCTCTCAATATCTCTCTCAATTCGAAGATCCAGGATTTAAATTGATGTCCTCTCATTGATTCCTCCTAAAGATTTCATTTCAATTGGAATTTGGTTATTCACGATGTACGATGATCCCTGTTAAGCATCCATGGCTGAATGGTTAAAGCGCCCAACTCATAATTGGCAAATTCGTAGGTTCAATTCCTGCTGGATGCACGCCAATGGGAACGTTCAATAAGTCTATTAGAATTGGCTCTGTATCAATGGAATCTCATCATCCATACATACCGAATTGGTATGGTATATTCATACCATAACATATGAACAGTAAGAACTAGAATTCTTATCGATACTGGAACTCATAGGGAAGAAAATGGATTTATGGATGGAATCAAATATGCAGTATTTACAGAAAAAAGTATTCGGTTATTGGGGAACAATCAATATACTTCTAATGTCGAATCAGGATCAACTAGGACAGAAATAAAACATTGGGTCGAACTCTTCTTTGGCGTCAAAGTAATAGCTATAAATAGTCATCGAGTCCCCGGAAAGGGTAGAAGAATGGGACCTATTATGGGACATACAATGCATTACAAACGTATGATCATTACGCTTCAACCGGGTTATTCTATTCCACCTCTTATAGAGAAAAGAACTTAAAGCAAAATACTTAATAACACGGCAATACATTTATACAAAACTTCTACCCCGAGCACACGCAATGGAGCCATAGACAGTCAAGTAAAATCCAATCCACGAAATAATTTGATCCATGGACAGCGTCGTTGTAGTAAAGGTCGTAATGCCAGAGGAATCATTACCGCAGGGCATAGAGGGGGAGGTCATAAGCGTCTATACCGAAAAATAGATTTTCGACGGAATGAAAAAGACATATCTGGTAGAATCGTAACCATAGAATACGACCCTAATCGAAATGCACACATTTGTCTCATACACTATGGGGATGGTGAGAAGAGATATATTTTACATCCCAGAGGGGCTATAATTGGAGATACCATTGTTTCTGGTACAGAAGTTCCTATATCAATGGGAAATGCCCTACCTTTGAGTGCGGTTTGAACTATTGATTTACGTAATTGGAAGTAACCAATTAGGTTTACGACGAAACCTAGAAATCGATCACTGATCCAATTTGAGTACCTCTACGGGAGAAACCTCAGCAGAAAACTGTTGAGTAACGGCAGCAAGTGATTGAGTTCAGTAGTTCCTCATAGAAAATTATTGACTCTAGAGATATGGTAATATGGAGAAGACAAAATTGTTTGAAGCACGCACAGAACCGGAAGCACCCCTTGTTTCAAAGAGAGGAGGACGGGTTATTCACATTTAATTTGATGGTCAGAGGCGAATTAAAAGCTAAACAGTGGTAATTATAAAGATCCCCGGGGAAAAATAGAGATGTCTCCTACGTTACCCATAATATGTGGAAGTATCGACGTAATTTCATAGAGTCATTCGGTCTGAATGCTACATGAAGAACATAAGCCAGATGACGGAACGGGGAGACCTAGGATGTAGAAGATCATAACATGAGTGATTCGGCAGATTTGGATTCCTAATATATCCACTCATGTGGTACTTCATCATATGATTCATATAAGATCCATCTGTCTAGATATCATCATATACATCTAGAAAGCCGTATGCTTTGGAAGAAGCTTGTACAGTTTGGGAAGGGGTTTTTATTGATAAAAAGAAGAATCTACTTCAACCGATATGCCCTTAGGCACGGCCATACATAACATAGAAATCACACTTGGAAAGGGTGGACAATTAGCTAGAGCGGCAGGTGCTGTAGCAAAACTGATTGCAAAAGAGGGTAAATCGGCCACATTAAGATTACCATCTGGGGAGGTCCGTTTGATATCCAAAAACTGCTTAGCAACAGTCGGACAAGTGGGTAATGTTGGGGTGAACCAAAAAAGTTTGGGTAGAGCCGGATCTAAGCGTTGGCTAGGTAAGCGTCCTGTAGTAAGAGGAGTAGTTATGAACCCTGTAGACCATCCCCATGGGGGCGGTGAAGGGAGAGCCCCAATTGGTAGAAAAAAACCCACAACTCCTTGGGGTTATCCTGCGCTTGGAAGAAGAAGTAGGAAAAGGAAAAAATATAGTGATAGTTTTATTCTTCGTCGCCGTAAATAAATAGGAATATAGAAAATCTAATTTTTAGAATTTGAAATCATGTGATGGGCGAACGACGGGAATTGAACCCGCGCGTGGTGGATTCACAATCCACTGCCTTGATCCACTTGGCTACATCCGCCCCTTATCTAGCTAAAGGATTTTCTTTTTCCATATTGTATTTATTCTTACCTTCATACTTAGATCAATATATTGGGCATAGAATGCCAATTTTTAAAATGTAATAGTAATATAAGGAGTAATCCGCTGTGACACGTTCAATAAAAAAAAATCCTTTTGTAGCTAATGATTTATCGGAAAAAATTGAAAAACTAAATATAAGGGAGGAGAAAGAAATAATAGTAACTTGGTCTAGGGCATCTACCATTATACCCACAATGATTGGCCATACAATTGCTATTCATAATGGAAAGGAACATTTACCCATTTATATAACAGATCGTATGGTGGGTCATAAATTGGGAGAATTCGTGCCTACTCTCACTTTCGCAAGACATGCAAAAACCGATAATAAATCTCGTCGTTAATTTCTTTATTTATTATTTTTTTTTAGTAAAAAAGGCAGTTTTTATTCATTTAGTGGGGGATAACCTTATGATAAATAGAAAGAACTCACGTTGGAGTACAGAAATTAAAGCTTTAGCTCAACATAAACATATATGTATGTCTGTTTTCAAAGCACGAAGAGTAATTGATCAGATTCGCGGACGTTCCTATGAAGAAGCACTTATGATACTAGAACTTATGCCTTATCGAGCATCTTATCCCATTTTGAAATTGGTTTATTCCGCAGCAGCAAATGCTAGTAATAACATAGGCTTAAACAAAGCTTATTTATTTATTAGTGAAGCTAAAGTCAACGCAGGTACTATTGTGAAAAAGTTAAGACCCCGGGCTCGAGGACGTAGTTATCCGATAAAAAGACCTACTTGTCATATAACAATTGTAGTGAGGGATAAATCTAAATTATTTAGAGATAATAGAAAAATATGGGACAAAAAATAAATCCACTTGGTTTCAGACTTGGTACAACCCAAAGTCATCATTCCTTTTGGTTCGCACAACCACAAAATTATTCCGCGGGTGTACAGGAAGATGAAAAAATACGGAATTGTATCAAGGATTATGTACAAAAAAATAAGAGAACGTCCTCAGGTTTCGAAGGAATTGCACGTATACAAATAAAAAAAAGAATCGATTTGATCCAAGTCATAATCCATATTGGATTCCCTAATTTATTAATAGAGGGCCGAACACGAGGAATCGAAGAATTACAGATGAATGTACAAAAGGATTTTCATTCTGTAAACCGTAAACTTAACATTGCTATAACAAGAGTTGAAAACCCTTATGGACAACCTAATATTCTTGCAGAATATATAGCTTTACAATTAAAAAATAGAGTTTCATTTCGAAAGGCAATGAAAAAAGCTATTGAATTAACTGAACAAACGGATACAAAGGGAATTCAAGTACAAATTGCCGGGCGTATTGACGGAAAAGAAATTGCACGCGTCGAATGGATCAGAGAAGGTAGGGTTCCTCTACAAACAATTCGTGCTAAAATTGATCATTGTTCCTATGCAACTCGAACTATCTATGGAGTATTAGGCATAAAAATTTGGATATTTGTAGACGAGAAATAATGTACTTTTATTTGTCTTGCCGTTCTGTCCAGCGATAGAACAAACGAAAAAGACATGACAAATTTCATTCTTTATTCCGTTAAATCAAACAAAACCAAGCAATTAAAATTCTATATTCTATAAGGTTGAATAAAAATTAGATTGACCATTTAGTATAAATGCTATGCTTAGTGTGTGACTCGTTAGTTTTTTAGAGTTTTGAGTATAGTTGGATTAAAAAAATTTGACCAACCCTCACTATGAACTTACTAACTATATAAACTTATAACCAACTTATAGCTTCATATTGTCGAGATTCCAATAAACAGTCACTATATGACTGAATCAATCATATAGTTGTAGCAACTGAAATTTTTAAAAGGTTGCGAAGCAAAAATAAAGGGATGTGGATAAATGGAAGGATGATAGAAAGAGAGAATAAAAGTATCAATGATATATTATTCCAATATGTATGGTCTATGAATTATCTCGCAAAGGCAGTGTGATAAAGCATCAATACTGATATAATATCAATAATTAAAAATTTTTGATAAAGAGCCTTGGGTTAATAGAAACTAAGAAAATTGACTCAGGAACAAATTTTGTTGGGGCTCCATTGCAGAGTTTGGGCCTAACCATTAACGAAGAGGCTATAGGAACGACAGAACCCATGATTGCATAAGATTCCATTGAAAACAAATGAATCCTAATGATTCATTGGGGGGGATGGCGGAACGAACCAAGAACAAATTAATTTATTCTAAAAGTCAAAGGTCTGACTCTACGAATAAAGCACGAAAGAGTGAATATTCGCCCGCGAAACCTGTAGTAATATTAATGAATCATTTCATTCGCGAGGAGCCGGATGAGAAGAAACTCTCATGTCCGGTTCTGCAGTAGAGATGGAATTTAATTAATAAAGAACCATCAACTATAACCCCAAAAGAACAAAATTTCGTAAACAACATAGAGGAAGAATGAAGGGAATATCTTTTCGAGGTAATCGTATTTGTTTCGGTGGATACGCTCTTCAAGCACTTGAACCCGCTTGGATCACGGCTAGACAGATGGAAGCAGGACGAAGAGCAATGACACGATATGCGCGTCGTGGCGGAAAAATATGGGTACGTATATTTCCCGACAAACCTGTTACAGTAAGACCCGCAGAAACACGTATGGGTTCGGGGAAGGGGGCCCCCGAATATTGGGTATCTGTTGTTAAACCGGGTCGAATACTTTATGAAATGGGCGGAGTATCAGAAACTGTAGCCAGAGCAGCTATTAAAATAGCTGCGCGTAAGATGCCTATACGAACTCAATTCGTTATTGAGGGATAGGGATGCATAAATAAAAAGAAAGGTGATGATGAAAAAATATAGGTTTATTTTTTTTATAGACAGACAATATTTCTTTTTATTTATTTATCTTTTATCCTTTGCAACGAAATAACAGATTAAAATAAAAATGATATGATTCAACCTCAGACTCTTTTGAATGTAGCGGATAATAGTGGAGCTCGAAAATTGATGTGTATTCGAATCTTAGGAGCTGGTAACCAACGATATGCTCATATTGGTGACGTTGTTGTTGCCGTAATCAAAGAAGCAGTACCAAATATGCCTTTAGAAAGATCAGAAGTTATTAGGGCTGTAATTGTGCGTACATGTAAAGAACTCAAACGTGACAACGGCATGATAATACGATATGATGACAATGCCGCGGTTGTTATTGATCAAGAAGGAAATCCAAAAGGAACTCGAGTTTTTGGTGCAATCGCTCGGGAATTGAGACAGTTGAATTTTACTAAAATAGTTTCATTAGCTCCTGAGGTATTATAAATACTAATAGTATATTTAACTATGATATAGCGGGGTATCCGAGAGGGGTCAAGTCAATTAGTAGATTGTGTATCACGCATATATTTTTAATTAATATAAATTAAAATTTTTATAAAAAAAAAATAATAATAAAAAACATGTTGATTATATCAAAATTAGGGGGTACCAAAAATTATAGTTCACCATGGGTAAGGATACTATTGCCGATATAATAACCTCTATAAGAAATGCTGACATGGATAAAAAAAGAACGGTTCGAATAGCATCTACTAATATTACCGAAAACATTGTGAAAATACTTCTACGAGAGGGTTTTATCGAAAACATTCGTAAACATCAGGAAAGTAACAAATGTTTCTTGGTTTTAACCCTACGACATAGAAGGACTCGAAAGGGAATATATAGAACTATTTTAAAACGTATCAGCCGACCAGGTCTACGAATCTATTCCAACTATCAACGAATTCCTAAAATTTTAGGTGGAATGGGGATTGTAATTCTTTCTACTTCTCGAGGTATAATGACAGATCGAGAAGCTCGACTAGAAAAAATCGGGGGAGAAATTTTGTGTTATATATGGTGATCTTACACCCCTTCCTCCTGTTATCTTAATTTTCTTTCTAACTTACGGGAGACGTATAATTTATAGAATTCGCAACAAGGATTCGAACTATTAGTTGATTTTTTTAAACATTACTTTCGTGAGGATACAATTTTAAATTAATAAAAAGAAAGAAACTTCTTTTTCCAAGGAATAAATTCAGAATTAAGGTAAGGAATAAGAAATATGAAAATAAGGGCTTCTGTTCGTAAAATTTGTGAAAAATGTCGACTTATCCGTAGGCGTGGACGGATTATAGTGATTTGTTCCAATCCGAGACATAAACAGAGACAAGGGTAATCTTTCTAAACTAAATAAAGAACTTTCTAAAATAAAAAGAAGGACCCGTGTAAGTGTAAAAGAATCTGTTTTAACATGAGATGGATATCTCCGTATCTTTCCGTATATTTCTGACTCATATTTATGAGATGATAAAATATGACAAAACCTATCCCAAGAATTAGTTCGCGTAAGAATGGGCGTATTGGTTCACGTAAGAATGGACGTAGAATACCAAAAGGTGTTATTCATGTTCAAGCAAGTTTCAACAATACCATTGTAACTGTTACAGATGTACGAGGGCGGGTAGTTTCTTGGGCCTCCGCGGGTACTTCTGGATTCAAAGGCACAAAAAGAGGGACACCTTATGCGGCTCAAGCAGCAGCTATAAATGCTATTCGTACAGTAGTTGATCAGGGCATGCAACGAGCAGAAGTTATGATAAAAGGACCCGGTCTT